AAAGGCCTTGGACACGTAATGGATCTTGAAGTACTATTTCCGCATCCCCCTGACCAAATCCACCTACATTAGGATTACTCGTTAATGGTTGATCGAGTTTAATGGATTCGCCCTCTGAAACAAGAAGTTCTAGGCCTCGAGGGATAATATCAATCACTTGGCGTCCGTTCGATGCATCCACTATGGTTATTTCGTATCCCCCTTTTTCTTTTCGTAAAATTTTGCTTATTATCCCTCCTGCCGTAGCATTATAAACTGTATTGTTACTTTTGCTACCATCAGGATAAATCTGACCCCTTCCCCTGTTTCCACCTACGTATATAGGATATTTTAAGAAGTGAACATCTTTATTACTAGCAGGGTCTGGGGCAAGAATAGGAAAGGTTATTTCACTATATTTTTGACCAGGAACAGGACCTATCACAAGAATATTTTTTTTATTGGGGCGATAATTCTGAAAAGATAGATTTCCTATCTTTTCTTTCATCTCGGGTGAAATACGATCGGGAGGGGCTAATTCAAACCCCTCGGGTAAAATAAGAACAGCTCCCACATTCAAAGCTCCTTTTTTACCATTAGCTAGAACTTGCTTTAGTTGCATATCATAAGGAATTTTAACAACTGCTTCAAAGACAGTATCAGGAAGTACCGTTTGTGGAACTTCAATATCCACGGGCTTATTAGCTAAATGGCAATTGGCACATACAATACGCCCAGTTGCCTCTCGTGGATTTTCATAATTCTGCTGGGCAAAAATCGGATATGCACTTGAAATGGATGCCCAAGTTATTATATATATCATGAGTGAGACAGATATGGAGCGAGTAATCTCTTCCCTTATCCAAGAAAAGGTATTTCTAGTTTGCATGGTCCAATCATTTATCCCGAAAATTTCTACAATAAAGTTAGGTAGGTCGATAATATACTTCCCTAGCCACAATTCTGCTATTTACATTTACTGAAAAAAATCAAATTTTTTTGTTGAAATATACAAGGAATCCCTCATGGGTAAAAAGAGTAAAGTAAATACGACTTTGATTTGGTTATGATGTATAAGGTACGAAAGATTAGAAATTGGATCAGTGAATCATTTTTTAGTCATTTATTGCATGATAAATCACTACAAGTGACGGAGATATACGATTTAAATAACGAAAGATCCAATATTTAAAAATTGTATCAAGAATGACTGGAAAGGTAGAAACTAGACCAGATAAAATTTGCTCATAATGAGCAAACCCAAAATCTTTGTAAATATAACCAATCATTAGTTCCCAACCGTGAGGCGAATGAAATCCGATACATAAATCAGTTAATAAAAGAATCGAAAAAGCTTTAATTGTATCACTTAAATTATATAGGAATTCTTGAACCCAAGAATTCAGAATAAAAAGCTTTTCCTTACCCCAAAAGGAATAACCACTTAGAATAACGAAAGATATTAGATTTGTCGAGAAGTGCAAGATTGTATGGATACGATACTCATTGTGTATCTTGATGAATTGGATCGTTTCTTTGTGGATTCCGAGACGAAATTGTTGTAAATCGGTTTCTGGGTATTCCTTTATCATTTCATCGAGCTGGAATAGGTCCTCTAATTGTATGAATTTTTCTAGAACACTTTTTTCTTGAATATCATTCAAAAAAGTTTCGCATTGTCTAGTATTCCACCAAGTAGTAATCCAAGTTTTCAAACTTTTATTACAGCAGAGAGAGATCAACCAGGGCAAAAAGACTATAGATGTAAAATAAAAAAACGGAATGAATGCTTTTTTTTTTGCCATTTTGAATCTGGGAATTGTTAATGAACCTACCTCAGTTGTTGATTCTATTAGATCTAATATTTCTATCGAGCATGAGTTTCTATTCTAATTAGAATAGAATGTATTGAGCCTATGAATCCATTTTCGCTTTTTCTTTTGATTCAATACTTAGTCTTTGCTTTGAATCTAGAAAGAATACAGAAATAGACTCAGAATACACTTCCAATTTGAATCAAGAAAAAATTGGGTTTCCAGGATGTTATTCTCCCTTTTTTCGATCAATACTAATTTTTGAGATGAAGAAACTTTCTATCAAATATATCAAAAAAAACGAGCATAAAAGAATAGATGAATGTTTAATTGACAAAAAAAAAATAAAGAAATTCTTTCGTTTTTTCTTCCTACTGCCAAAGCATTTAGTCTTTTAAAATGAATTCATTTCAAAATACTTCAATTGGTACACGCAAGAAATAAGCCAATTCAGCAGCTTTTTGCTCAATTTCTCGTGTAGTAAAATTCTCATCAGTACGAATTAAAGGAATAGCCCCTTGACCTCGAATTTCCATATAAAGGACACGCCGAGCAGAAACACCCTCTTTAACTTCTATTCTGATGGACTGAATATCTTTCATAAAGAATCGTAAAAAGATGCGACGACTTTTTCCAGGAAATCCCCAACGAAAAATACGCACTATTCCTTCTTTTCGGTCGAAAAGATCATAACCACTACCCACATTCCACAAAATAGTGCACCACAAATAGCAACTAATAAAGAGACCTGCGATACCATAGAAAGACATCACAATCCCTTGTGGAAAAAAAATGATTTGTTGAGACGGAAATAACGATATAACATTTCTACCAAGATAACTGGAAGTTCCAACCAATAAGAATCCTAATGAACCTAAAAATAGGATAAAGGCCCAGCAGAAATTACTTGTTTTTCGAGACCCCGTTATAAATTCTATCCATATAGATTCTGATCGCCAACTCATATATATTAGATCCAGTTATACAATTTTTTGGAATTGAGAAAATATGACTTTCCTTTTTTTGTTTTCAAAGTAACTCTCATCAACTATTTTGTTGTGAATCTTTACCTCAGGAGTAATTCATAGAATTTTTGATATCTAAAATAATAACATCTCCTTCCTTTATATGATCCCCGATAGCTATATACATACAAATAAATACATTGACTTGAATTTCATACATCGGCCCGATGATGATCCATTTTTCAAAAGAGCGCAAATTTTTTTACTCATATAATACATTTACACATGCATAAGAGCTTTTTTTATTTATGTTTGTAGGAATCTATGTGTTATACAATATTCTACCAAAATGGGTCTTATCGAATCGAAGTTTTTAAAATAAAAAAAGGAATGATACGATTAGGTCTCATCCGATCTAAAAAATCTTATTTTTTTGAATATGAAGAAATAAAGAAGCCATTGCAATTGCCGGAAAGACTAGGCCTACTAAAGGCACAAAAATAGAGGGTAAGTTATTGAAAGTTGTCATAAAATGGGTACCTCAATTTAATATTTGTACCTGTTATTGTTATATTCTGAATTCTAAAGATATCTTCAAATATCTTGTATTTTGATTATTTCTATTATATATATTATATAATTATACTAAGTATCTTTAAGTAAATATATATCTAATACTAATATACAACCTAATAGAAATATATAGAATAGAACCTAATAGAAATAGAATCAAAAAATAGGTACAAGAAACGCCAAACTAAATAAATGGACTTATTAATCTTTCAAAATCAAATAGATGTATCATAATCCCCTTGTTAGATTTATTATTCTTTTTGTCTTCTACTTCTATATAGTCATTAATAAAGAAAAAATTTTATTCCATTACAAATTTCTACAAAATCGATTAGAATATGATCCAACAACAGGGAATTTTCGGGAAATGCAAAAACTCTCTTCTGTATATATCTCTATTTGATATATCTATACATATGCAAGCAAGAGAAGAAAATGAACTTTATTTTATTTGTCTAGTCAAATTTGCACTTCCCGAAAGCAAAAATTTATTTTTTATCTTGTTGATAGAGGTTTACTGCGTAGTAAACAAGAATAGCGATAAAAAAATGATTCGAAAGAAAAATGAATTTTTCAGGGTTTTCGTTTAATTCTGATAAACTAACCGTTCTATTTGATTGAATTTTTGGTCAAAGGAAAAAAAGCATGGAGCTGAAATAACTCACTCAGAACACCTTTTAAAGGATTACGTGGTACAATTGCATCCAATAAGCCCTTACGTAATAAAGATTCAGCCGCTTGTGAACCTTCAGGCACGGCTTTTTTCAATGTTTGTTCAATTACTCTTTTACCCGCAAATGCAATATAGGCATAGGGTTCGGCAATAATGATATCCCCCAACATACCAAAACTAGCTGTCACCCCACCGGTAGTAGGAGATGTAAGAATTGATATATAGAATAACTTTTGACTTGATTGATAATCACATAAAACCGAAGAAATTTTAGCCATTTGCATCAAACTTAAACTTCCTTCTTGCATTCGTGCTCCTCCGGAAGAACACACTAAAATAAGAGGTAAACATTGATTGGTAGCATACTCGATCAAACGAGTTATTTTTTCGCCTACTACGGATCCCATACTACCCCCCATAAACTGAAAATCCATAACCCCAAGGGCTACCGGAATACCGTTTAGTTGACCTGTACCTGTTTGAACAGCGTCAGTCAATCCTGTCGTTTTTTGAGCGGAGTCAATACGATTTTTATAAGGTTCCTCCCTCGAATGAAATTTAATGGGATCCGCAGAGACCATGTCTTCATCCATAGGATTCCAAGTACCCGGATCAATCGAAAGCTCGATTCTCTCTGAACTACTCATTTTCAAATAATGTCCACATTGTTCACAAACATTCATTTTTACTTTCTTATACATTAATCCATAACAATTGTCGCATTGAATCCACAATTTATTGTAGTTTTGAGTTATAGCGAAATCCTTAGAACTTATTAAATTACTCCGATTCCTATTAGTTCTTATCTTGTAATTTTTTCTTTCACGAATCTTTCCACTTTCACTACAAATGAAATTATAAATGTAATTTTCATTGGAATTTTTACTATCGCTTAAAAAGTGACTATCAATACAGATGTGAGAACGAAAATAAGAATCAATGCAACTATTAATGTGATTAGTACAATTATATTTAGTATCCTTAATGTAAGGATCA